CCATCATTTGCCAGGTCTTTGAGTGCCCGTCGTACCATGTGGTTGGTGCACTAGGCTGATCGAGACTCTACTTTTCGTATCTGGCACCTGCGCCCGGCCCGGCCCGGTCTGCCAGCTCTTAGTGGCTCTACGTCCGGTCGTGCGTGGTATGTTCGCGATTCATACAAATGGAACGCATCGCGTACTATAACCTTCCTTTATTGGGCTGGGCCATTCCATCATGGAAAGAAATCCAAAATGACAACTCACCATTCAAGGGGGGGGAGGGGAGTGGTGAGGAGGGCCTCTTCCACCAGATTACTTTACTGACTGGAATTCATTCGAAACAGTAAAGGAACTGGGTGACCTAGAACTACATTTGGTCTGAGACTCACTTCCTTGAAAGAGGGAGACGAGCTATGTAGGCTGTGGCCGTTCCAGAAATGTAGCGGTTGCTCGACCAAAGCCGGTCAAAGAATCTATTTATTTTATTCTATTCCAGATATTGTATTGCCATAAGACCGATGAGACTTACCAGAAGTACAGAAGAGCAGGAAATAGCATATTTTGAATCAAAAACTGAAGATGTTCATCTCCTAGCCTACTCTAATTATCATATGGTTTCGCGGGTATGGCCTTACTCGGATAAGAAGCTCTTTGAGATTATAGAATCTCTAAAGAAAGATGGAACCTCGGAATCAATTGCTCCACCGTAGGGGGCGCCACTACGAAGCCAATATTTATTGCAGGAGTGGCCTTTAAGGGATAAGGGTGGAATCTTTTTTTTTTTCATTTTTCTGTGTTTCCCGCGAAACAGAACGTCGTCGAGGATGTTAGCTGGATATCTATCCCCCTCCCAACTGCGCTGGAGCCGAATGCTTGTGGTCACTCGTTCCTCACTTGTTCCAATCCTAGGAAAGAGCTTAAGATCCGATTCTACACTACATACGATATTCCATTCCGGCCCTCACTAGCTCTTCGCTTGGTTGTACAAGGAGCATGCCCGCCCTTAAATATAAATAAGGGGTCTACTACGCTCACCGCGCACTTACATCACCACCTGAGCTTCGCTACCGCTTCGCCCAGCTCCTACGCCTACCACGAACTTGAATCATCATGTGGCTGGCTGCTAAAGCAAGCTAAGCTTCACACGGCCCTAAGGAAGCCCACCCTCTCCCTCCCTTCCAATCTACCTTCTCCCAATCCCGCATGGACTCTTCTCCTCCAACCTTCATTCGAACCCGTCCAGGCGTGTTCCCTATCATGAACCCTTTGTCACGGATCGTGGTATATCGGTAGACATTCCAGATGATGATGCTATCGAAGGCTAAAATTTCTGGGACAACACGCTAATTGGCTACTGCCTGGGTAAGAGGCAATATTCTGTGCATCTTCAAGCCTGGGTTGAGAAAGTTTAGAAGCCGGCCCTCCGAATCTACGCTCTCGACGAAGGCTTCTTTGCTTTTTCATTTTGATCTGATAAAGACTCCGGAATAGGTTCTTCAATGACAGGCCTGGTCCTTCTCAGGAAATGGTCACCGGATATGCCTCTCAAGAGCTCCTTAGCACCAAATAACGGACGGAATCTTGTGTGACATCAGCGCTGTGAGATTCCTTTGGCCGAGCGAGGATAAGAAAGTCTTCTATTTCTTTTCTTTTATAGTGGAGTGGAGTCAGGGTCTAAATTCATCCTTTGCTCCGGGTCTCAATTAGTGAGTGGCTATTGACTTCATCGTTAGGCTTCTTCTTGCTGTTTGGTTCTTTCTCCATTCCATTCTGTCACCGTTGCTTGCTCTACGGCTGCTCCGTTGCTTGTCTCAGTGCTTGCTTGGAGCGGGGAGTAGTAACAGTCCTATTTGAAGCGATACGATAATAAGGGAAGGGTTCAAAACCAGTGAAAGTGGAGGCTGATTCGCCAGGTGTAGTTCAGCTTTCAGCTAGAGTTGGAACAGTCCTAGTTGAAGATTTGGTGTAGTGGGCTGTCTCTTTCCCTGCCTCCTCCAATGGTAGTTCCCCGCCGTGCGAAAACAGGCCCGGCCCTTATTTGCTTCTCTTAGCTCGATAACCAGATGAGCTGATCGGAGAAATGCCCGTCGACTTGGGAGAAAGAGACATGGCACTTCACAAGCAACACTAGCATTTGAAGATGTGGGTGAGCTTGATTGCTAGAGCCCCGAAAGGTCAGGCATAGGAAAAGGGCTGACAAGAACTGCCCAAGGGGAAGGAATAGAGTGAGGGCGGAGCAAGAACTTCCGTCTAGTAAGAAGCCTCCTCCGTTAGCTGGTCTGTAAGCGGAAAGCCAAGCAAGTTACGGCAGGCTAAGCAGGCAAGTCTGTTCTGTCAGCGTTGCTGGATCGCTTGGGAAGAAAGCTAAAACTGGGTGTCAACCCGCTCTGGCTTAGTGTGGGAGGGGGAAAGAAACACGTAAGGACGGGGAGAATGGTACTGTACTGGTTGCCTGGGAGATGGAACTAGAGTAGTTGGCTTTCTGGCTAGATATTGGCTTGTTGTTACGGTTAAG